AAGAATGAGATGAATTGTATCAATATCCAGACTCTTTTGTATATTTTTTATATTTCTATTATAGGAATATAGGAAATTAAGGAGCCTTTTCCTGATTTATTCTGTAGAGATCTAACTGCTCCAATCCGTTTTTTATTCATAATTGGAGGGTTTTACGAAATAATGGATCGGTGACCTTTGGAAAAAAGGGAGGAAGTCCTTTCCATATTCCCTTATTTCAAGGAGACATTATCAATTATGTAAAAAATAGAATAAATCTAAATAGAGAAAAGCCAACTATCGGAATCGAACCGATGACCATCGCATTACAAATGCGATGCTCTAACCTCTGAGCTAAGCGGGCTCACATAACAGAAATTTTGCATAGTAATTCAGTAAACTACTGGGATCTTAGCTATTAGCTATTCATAATTAATATTAAGAAAGAATAAAATAGAATTCTAATTTTGAATGATCTAATTTATAATGTATATACCATAAGGATTAATATAACTATATAGAATTTTTGATATAATATATATAATATAAATATATAATATAAATATATATTTATATTATATATATATATTTTTTGATATATTTTTTTTTTGATATTTTGTTGAATATTTTGTTGAATCAATAATCAATATCTAATTATTTATTATTCTCAATAACTAGTTATTAGAATAATAAATAATAGAATAATAAATAATTAGTTATATATATTATAATGATTAGTTATAGCATATAGCAAGTAAACAATTCTATTCTAATTATAGCCATATGATTATTATATTATAATCATAGTATAGCGTTCCTAAGTAAAGGATAAGAATAAGGATTAAGGATAAGGAGACACCCCGGTTCATAATGAAATATTCCTTATGGTTTCATTCGAACTGGTAGGGGATAAGACGAAAAAAAAAGAATCGACCCTTAGAGTATGAAAAATAGCGCCGGAAAAATGAGAGGAAGGGAGGCATATATATATGGTATATATGCATCCATATTGAATTGCGGATACATCAATGATAGAATCATTTCTGATTGGACCAAATGCCGGCCTTCCGATAGAGATGTAAAGAAGATAGGCAAGAAATCAAACAAATAAGAGGAGACACCCTTTCGATATAGGAATCGGTATCTAATGAATTCAATGGTTCCCTCATAAATGAAAGAAAGAAGGGGATGGCATCACAATGAGATCCTGGTCTCAAAACAAAAAGGGGATATGGCGAAATTGGTAGACGCTACGGACTTGATTGGATTGAGCCTTGGTATGGAAACCTACTAAGTGATAACTTTCAAATTCAGAGAAACCCTGGAATGAAAAATGGGCAATCCTGAGCCAAATCCTGTTTTCAGAAAACAAGGGTTCAGAAAGCGAGAATCAAAAAAAGGATAGGTGCAGAGACTCAATGGAAGTTGTTCTAACGAATGGAGTTGACTGCCTTGCGTTGGTAAAGGAATCCTGCTCTCGAAACTCCAAAAAAGATGAAGGATAAACCTATATACGTACGTATACGTACTGCAATATCATATCAAGCGATTAATGACGACCCCAGTCTGTCTTTTTTTATATGAAAAATGGAAGAATTGTTGTGAATCAATTCCAAGTTTAAGGAAGAATCGAATATTCCGTGATCAAAGCATTCACCCCAAAGTCTGATAGATTTTTTGAAGAACTGATCAATCGGACGAGAATAAAGATAGAGTCCTATTCTACATGTCAATGCCGACAACAATGAAATTTAGAGTAATAGGAAAATCCGTCGACTTTAGAAATCGTGAGGGTTCAAGTCCCTCTATCCCCAATAAAAAGGCCCGTTTACCCCCTAACTATTTATCCTATCCTCCTTTTTTCTTTTTTGTCAGTAGTTACAAAAATGTAGTTATCTTTCTCATTCACTCTACTCTTTCAAAAAAGGATCCGAGGAGCAATGTTTCTCTCTTATCACAAGTCTTGTGATATATACGATATACGTACAAATGAACATCTATGAGCAAGGAATCCTCATTTGAATCATTCACAGCCCTTATCATTACTCTTAATGATGCTTACAAAGTTTTCCTTTTGAAGATCCAAGAAATTCCAGGGCTTGGGTAAGACTTTGTAATGCTTTTTTAGTCCCTTTAATTGACATAGACCCAAATCCTATAGTAGGATGAGGATGAGGATGCTGCGGCGGAAATGGTCGGGATAGCTCAGCTGGTAGAGCAGAGGACTGAAAATCCTCGTGTCACCAGTTCAAATCTGGTTCCTGGCATGTGGTTTTTTTGTAGAATAGATACTCATTAAATCGATATGGATCGGCATACATATTCGTTAATAGTACTAGTGGATATATACTTATCCATCTGTGTGTCTAGAGATATACCCATTTTTGTAGATGGGTAAAGAGTATCTAATAGTTAAATAAAGGAATTAGATTATGTTTCCTCTTCTTTTTTGTTTGTTCATACTGTGCCTCCTTTCGTTCAAAAGGAATGTTAATACTTCATACATATTCGAAAAGTGAGT